AATTCTGATTGGTCAATAAAAATACATTTCAATGGAATTCCTTTTTTGTTTTTCTTTAGATTAGTTAATCTATCTTTAAAGGTAAAAAGGGGTAGAGGAAACCTGTTTTTATTTTCTTCGAAATTAATGTCCTCTTCCTCCGCATGTAGAAAAGGAATAAATAAATCAATCAAATTACGAGAAGCTTCATAAAGTGCTTCCTTAGGAGTTAAACTTCCATTCGTCCATATTTCTAGAAAAAGTATTTCTTGTTTTTCATTCCCATTCCCATAAGAATGAATACTATGATTCGCATTTCGAACAGGCATGGATACAGCATCTATAGGATAACTTCCATCTTGAGAGTTATTTGCGGATTTCATACGATATCCGCGATCTCTCTTGATTTTTAATTCGATACACAAATCAATTGGTTCCGTCAGGTTAGCTATATGTTGTGTCGTGTCAACTATTTCCACGTAAGGTGGTGAGATGATATCTTGAGCGGTTACGTATCTAGGCCCCCTGACGCAGATGGATGCGTCTATAACTCCATACAGATTACTTCTCAATATAATTTCTTTCAAATTTAGTAAAATTTCATGTACTGATTCTTCAATACCTACTATCGTAGAATATTCATGTGCTACTTTCTCAGATTTTGCACGTGTGATACATGTTCCTTCCATTTCTCCAAGTAAAGCCCTTCGCATGGCAATACCTATGGTATCGGCTTGACCTTTCATAAGCGGGGACAGAATGAAACGACCATAATAAAGACGCTTACTGTCTACTCTTGATTCAACACATTTCCACCGTAGTGTTCGAGTGGATCCTACTACTTCCTCTCGAACCATACTATAATAAAATAAGTATTATTATAATATTTGATATTTGATCAGATCATTGAATCATTTATTTCTCTTGAAATCTGTTTAATTCTTATTTCTACACACGTCTTTTTTTAGGAGGTCGACACCCATTATGTGGCATAGGTGTTACATCACGTACTAAACTTAATAGTATACCACTTCTACGAATGGCTCGTAATGCTGCATCTCTTCCGAGACCAGGGCCCTTTATCATAACTTCTGCCCGTTGCAGACCCTGATCCACTACTGTACGAATAGCATTTACCGCTGCGGCTTGAGCAGCATAGGGTGTACCTCTTCTTGTGCCTTTGAATCCAGAAGTACCCGCGGAAGCCCAAGAAACCACCCGACCTCGTACATCTGTAACAGTTACAATGGTATTGTTGAAACTCGCTTGAACATGAATAACTCCTTTTGGTATTCTACGTCCATTCTTACGTGAACCAATACGTCCATTCCTACGTGAACCAATTCTTGGTATAGCTTTTGTCATATTTTATCGTCTCATAAATATGAGTCAGAAATATACAGAAAGAAAAGATACGGAGATATCCATTTCATGTTAAAACAGATCTTTTATTCTTACATGGGTCCTCCCCTTTAGAAAAGAAAGTTCTTTTTTAGAAAGATTACCCTTGTCTCTGTTTATGTCTCGGATTGGAACAAATCACTATAATTCGTCCGCGCCTACGGATCAGTTGACATTTTTCACAAATTTTACGAACAGAAGTCCTTATTTTCATATTTCTTATTCCTTACCTTAATTCTGAATCTACTCTTTTGAAGAAAATAAGTTTCTTGAATATTTTTTTTTTTAACTTCGAATTGTGTCCCCATGAAAGGAATGTTTAAAAAATCACCTAATCGTTCGAATCTTTGTTGCGAAGTCTATAAATTATACGTCCTCTGGTTGAATCATAACGACTTACTTCAATTTTTACTCTATCTCCTGGTAGTATCCGTATAAAACTGCGCCGGATCCTCCCTGAAGCATAACCTAGAATTAGATCTTCATTATCTAAACGGACCCGGAACATACCGTTGGGAAGTGATTCAGTAATTAAACCTTCATGAATCAATTTTTGTTCTTTCATTCCAGGTAACCCCCTTGAAGTATCAACTAATGAAGGAAGAGGTATATAACTCACTTTTCCTCTCTATTTCACAAATGGGAAGTTAGAGATAAAATTAGGATACCAGAGGAGGAGGATCACCATATATAACACAAAATTTCTCCTCCAATTCTTTCTAGTCGAGCTTCTCGATCTGTCATTATACCTTGAGAAGTAGAAAGAATTACAATTCCCATTCCACCTAAAATCTTAGGAATTCGTTGATAGTTGGAATAAATTCGTAAACCGGGTCGGCTGATACACTTTAAAACGGTTCTATATATTCCTTTCCTAGTCTTTCTATGTCGCAGGGTTGAAACCAAGAAATATTTGTTATTTTCCTGATGTTTCCGAACATTTTCAATAAAACCTTCTCGTATAAGTATTTTAACAATGTTTTCGGTGGTATTAGTAGATGTTATTCGAACCGTTCCTTTTTTATTCATGTCAGCATTTCTTATAGAAGTTATTATATCGGCAATAGTGTCCCTACCCATAACGAACTATAATTTTTTGTGCCTCCTAATTTTGATATAATCAACATGTTTCCTTTGAATTATTAAATTTTAAAAAGTATATGCGTGAGACACAATCTATTAATTTGATCTATTTCAGATAGCCTACTATATCATAGTGTCATCTACTAGTATTTATAATACCTCGGAAGCTAATGAAACTATTTTAGTAAAATTCAACTGTCTCAATTCCCGAGCGATCGCACCAAAAACTCGAGTTCCTTTTGGATTTCCTTCTTGATCAATGACGACCGCTGCATTGTCATCATATCGTATTATCATACCGTTGTCACGTTTGAGTTCTTTACATGTACGTACAATTACAGCTCTAATGACTTCTGATCTTTCTATAGGCATATTTGGCACTGCTTCTTTGATTACAGCAACAATAACGTCACCAATATGAGCATATCGGTGATTACCAGCTCCTATGATTCGAATACACATCAATTCTCGAGCTCCGCTGTTATCCGCTACATTCAAAAGGGTCTGAGGTTGAATCATATATTTTTTATTTGAATCTGTTATTTCAATGCAAAGGATGAAGGAAAAAAAGAAATATTGTCCGTCCAGAATAAACCTGCGGTTGTTTTGTTTTTTCATCCTCAATATCCCTTTTGTTTAGTTCTACATCCCTATCGTGAAATAACAAATTGAGTTCGTATAGGCATTTTGCACGCAGCTATTGAAATAGCTGCTCTGGCTATAGTTTCTGATACTCCGCCCATTTCATAAAGTATTCGACCCGGTTTAACAACAGATACCCAATATTCGGGGGATCCCTTTCCCGAACCCATACGTGTTTCCGTAGGTCTTACTGTAACAGGTTTGTCGGGAAATATACGTACCCATATTTTTCCACCACGACGCGCATATCGTGTCATTGCTCTCCGCCCCGCTTCTATCTGTCTAGCTGTGATCCAAGCGGGTTCAAGCGCCTGAAGAGCGTATCCGCCGAAACAAATATGATTGCCTCGATAAGATATTCCCTTCATTCTTCCTCTATGTTGTTTACGAAATCTGGTTCTTTTGGGGTTATAGTTGATGGTTGTTTCTTAATTCCATCTCTATTGCAGAACCGGACATGAGAGTTTCTTCTCATCCAGCTCCTCGCGAATGAAACGATTCAATAATATTACAGATACGCATGTATATGTATAATTATTATAAATATAATAATTATAAAATAAATAATAATTATTATTTATAATAATAAATAATAATATAAGTAATTATAAGTAATGAATATAAGTAATTATAAGTAATGAATGGCATTTATTGATATTTAATTTGTTACATATTTAATTTGTTACAAAGGAAGATGTATATACAAAATATACAGCTAGACGTGTATATTATTAGATATAGAAAATATAAAAAATGCTTCTTTTTTTAGAATATAATGTAGAATATAATGAATCCTTATTTTTACCTCTATTGAATCGCGCCAAAAATTGTAATCCAATAAATAAAGATTTCGCGGGCGAATATTGACTCTTTCATTCGTAGTGTCAGTCAATTCATGACACCTTTCAGAATAAATCAATTTTTTCTTGGTTCGTTCCGCCATCCCATCCAATGAATTATTAGGATTCGTTTTCAATAGAATCCTATGCAGTCACAGGTTTCGTCGTTCCTATAGCTTCTCCATTAATGGTTAGGCCTGAACTCTGCAATGGAGCTTCCGGCAAAATTCGTTCCCGAGTCAATCTCCTCAGTTTTTATTAACCCGAGGCTCTTTATTCTTTATTATTTATTATTATTTTTTTTTCTTTTTTTTATATTTTTTTATTTATTTATATTTCATTTATATATTTATATCAGTATTGATTATATCAGTATTAATGCTTTATCACACTGTCTTTTATGAGTTGATTCATAGACCATACATATTGGAATCATATATCATTGATATTTTTGTTCTCTCTTTCTATCATCCTTCCATTTATCCACATCCCTTTATTTTTGCTTCACAGCCCATAATCAGATTTCTTTTTTATGGAAAAAATTTCAGTTGCTACAACTATATGATCGATCCACCCATATAGTGACTGTTTCTTGGGATCTTGACAATACGAAGCAATAAGTTGGTTATTAATTTATATGGTTACTAAGTTCATAGTAGGGGTTAGTCTATTTTTTTTTTTTTGAATCTCAACCCTAAACTCTAAAAAAAAAACTAACGAGTCACACACTAAGCATAGCAATTATACTAAATGGTCAATCGAATTTTTATTCAACCTTATAGAATTAGAATTGTTCATTTTTGTTTGATTTAACAGAAAAAGAATGAAACAGTTTGTAATTTTTTGTTCTATCACTAGATAGAATGGCAAGACAAATGAAGGTCTATTATTTCTCGTTTACAAATATCCAAACTCGTTTACAAATATCCAAATTTTGATGCCTAATACTCCATAAATAGTTCGAATTGTATAGGAACAATGATCAATTTTAGCGCGAATTGTTTGTAGGGGAACCCTACCTTCTCTGATCCATTCGACACGTGCAATTTCTTTTCC